CTGATTCTTGAATACCTACTATGGTAGAATATTCATGTGGTATTTTTTCAAATTTTGCACGGGTGATACATGTTCCTTCTATTTCCCCAAGCAAAGCTCTTCGCATCGCAATGCCTATTGTATCTGCTTGCCCTTTCATAAGTGGAGATAGAATAAAGCGTCCATAATAAAGACGCTTACTGTCTGCTCTTGATTCAACACACTTCCACTGTAGTGTCCGAGTAGATACTCTTACTTTCTCTCGAACCATAATAATATTATTTGATCAGATCATTGAATCGTTTATTTCTCTTGAAATCTCTTTCATTTTCATTTCTACACACGTCTTTTTTTAGGAGGTCTACATCCATTATGTGGCATAGGGGTTACATCACGTACGAAACTTAATAGTATACCACTTCTACGAATAGCTCGTAATGCTGCATCTCTTCCGAGACCAGGACCTTTTATCATGACTTCTGCTCGTTGCATACCTTGATCTACTACTGTCCGAATAGCATTTCCTGCTGCGGTTTGAGCAGCAAATGGCGTCCCCCTTCTTGTACCATTGAATCCACAAGTACCGGCGGAGGACCAAGAAATTACCCGACCCCGTACATCTGTAACAGTCACAATGGTATTGTTGAAACTTGCTTGAACATGAATAACTCCCTTTGGTATTCTACGTGTACTTTTACGTGAACCAATACGGGCATTCGTACGTGAACCAGTTCTTGGTCTAGATTTTGCCATACTTTATCATCTCATAAATAGAAATTCGAGATATATGGATATATCCATTTCATGTCAAAACAGATCCTATTTTTTTCATTGGGTCCTTTACGTTAGAGAGCCCCTTTTCAAAAGATTATCCTTGTCTTTGTTTATGTCTCGGATTAGAACAAATTACTCTAATTCGTCCCCTCCTACGGATCAGTCGACATTTTTCACAAATTTTACGAACGGAGGCCCTTATTTTCATAGTTGTCGTTCCTTAACTTAATTCTGACTCTATTTATTGGAAGAAAATAAGTTTCTTGAAATGTTGAACCTCAAATTGTATCCCCATGAAGGGAATGCTGAAGTTGAAAAAACAACCTAATCATTCGAATCCTTGTTGTGGCATCTATAAATTATACGCCCTCTGGTTGAATCATAATGACTTACTTCAATTTTGCCCCTCTCCCCCATCGTATACGTATAAAACTCCGTCGGATCCTTCATGAACCATAACCTAGAATTAGATCTTCATTATCGAAAAACCCCGAGCATACATACCATTTAGAAGGAGAAGTGATTCATTAATGAAACCTTCATGAATCCATTTTTTTGTTCTTTCATTCTAGGTAAAAGCCCTAGAAGTATCACCTAATGTAGTAGGAATGATATCAACTAACCCACCCTTTTTTCTTTTGACAAATAGGAAATTCCGGATCCAATTCGGATATCAGAAAGATTACCATATATAACACAAAATTTCTCCGCCGATTCTTTCTAGTCGAGCCTCTCGGTCTGTCATTATACCTCGAGAAGTCGAAAGAATTACAATCCCCATCCCGCCTAAAATTCTAGGAATTCGTTGATAGTTCGAATAGATTCGTAGGCCAGGCCTACTGATACTTTTTAAATTTAAAATAGTTCGATAGGGTCCTTTCCTATTCCTTCTATGTCGTAGGGTTAAAACCAAAAAATATTTGTTGTTTTCCTGATGCTTCCTCACGTTTTTGATAAAACCTTCTCTTAAAAGTATTTTAACAATGTTTTCCGTGATGTTAGTGGATGCTATTTGAATCGTCCCTTTTCTATTCATGTCAGCATTTCGTATAGAGGTTATTATGTCAGCAATAGTGTCCCTACCCATGATAAACTAAATTTTGGGTTGCCTCCCATTTTTGATATAATCAACATGCTATTTTTTATTTCTTTTTATATTTTATTTATTAAATAAAGGGATATGCGTCAGATACAACCTAATCCACTAATTAATCTATTTCATCCAAATACTATGTATAATAGAACTATATTACGTATGATCTCATCTTATAATACCTCAGGTGCTAATGAAACTATTTTAGTGAAATTTAACTGTCTCAATTCTCGGGCAATCGCACCAAAAACTCGAGTTCCTTTTGGATTTCCTTCTTGATCAATCACAACTGCAGCATTATCATCATATCGTATTATCATACCGTTGTCACGTTTAAGTTCTTTACAAGTACGTACAATTACAGCTCTGATCACTTCTGATCTTTCTAGAGGTGTGTTTGGTAATGCTTCCTTGATCACAGCAACAATAATGTCACCGATATGAGCATATCGGCGATTACTAGCTCCTATGATTCTAATACACATTAATTCTCGGGCCCCGCTGTTATCCGCTACATTCAAATGGCTTTGAGGTTGAATCATATCATTTTTTGATCTGTTCTTTCAATGTTAATACAAAGGGCGAAGTAAAAAAAAAAAGAAATATTGTTTGTCAAAAAGAAACCTGCAATTGTTTTTTTATCCCCAAGACTTC